AATTATAGAGATATGAGTATACACATACAGTACTCATATCTCTATATATACTATATAATATATTATATTATATAGTATATATAGAGATATGATATATTACATATATCATATCTCTATATATACTATATAATATAATACGGGGGGGGGCCCCCCGTATTATATATGTTAATATAATATATTAATATTATTTTTTTTTACAAAAATAATAATAACCAAAGAATTAGGAAAAATAAAATCATTATAATATTTAATATATACACATTAAAAAACTTTATAACCCTAGATAAACCTACATTAGAAAAAAGATATAACACAAATTTATCCCAACGGAATAAAAACATTTTTAATCAATTCAAAACTGAATAAAACCCTAAATAAAAAAATTCAACTAATTTATCACATCCAAATAATCTCCTACTCCAAGTTCTGATTAATTTACTATCATAAATCTTAATACATAAATAAATAGATAAAATTTGAAAAAATAACAAAAGTAAATTATAACATCTAGAAACTAATACTACTTCATCCAATAAAAAGAATACATAATAATTCACAAATAATCATAAAATAACTATAAGACCAGAATTAAAATAGTACATAACCCCAAACCTGGAACTACATTCCACTTTCACCAAAATCTTGCATAAACGAAATGAATATAAATAAGACAATAACATACATAAGCAAATTAATAATTTTACTGATAGATTAGTAACTTTCACAAACATGGATAATAAAAAATGCTTAGTAAAAAATACGCCTATAAAAGGAACACCAGACAGGCCCAAAATTACTAAAAAAGAGCTAAACATATTTCAGTTACCATATAACTTAGAATTATAAACATATTTTCTAGCTTGAGACCCATTACTACCACTCATAATATCTCCTATCAACATAAATAACATACACTTAGAAACACCATGACTTATTAATTGAAACAACGAAAGAATAAAGTCACCATAAATTAAATACAATACACATCATGAAATATTTTTACATGTTGATAAAGCTATTATCTTCTTTAAATCAATAAAAAATAACCTTCTTAATCCTGTAATAATTATAGTTAAAATTAATAAACATGAAAAATACACACAATCTTTAAAAAAACCAACATAATCGTAACGCATAGCAAACCAAACACCAGCAGCTACTAAAGTTGATGAATGTACTAATGAACTAACTGGAGTAGGTGCACGCATAGCTTCTAATAATCATCTAATAAAAGGAAAACTAGCACTCTTAGTAAATATAATAAAAAAGAAATAAAGTATACAAGGAAAAATATTATTGTACAAATAACAGTTTAAACCTATTAATAAAAATAAACAAACATCACCAAAACGTGATGATACTAAAGTCACAACTGACGAACGCAAACTTAAAAATTTATCATAAAATAAAATTAGAAAAAATCTAACTACACCTAAATACTCCCAAAATATTAAAGTAAATAAAAAATCACCAGTTGATACTAAAATAAACATAACACTAACGAATAAAAATATAATCTTACCTAACTGGTAGCCTATATAATCACCACCAAAGTAATGAATATTATAATAATAAACATACAAATAACATATAAGTAACATTAATAAAACGCAAAAAGTTACTCTATCAAAATCAAATTTTATCAACCATTTACAATTACAAAAAGACAAATAATTATATCTTACATTAAACCCATACTCTCTAACCACACCAAAAAATATTAATACACAAAATATAACTCTAAATAATAATACTATAAACATTAAACATAAGGTAATATATACCATTCTTATGGCCGTAACATAAGTTATTATTATGTTCAACAAAAGTAGTTAGGATATAATCCATAATTAATGCTTAAAACTAACTCATATAAATTCTGACATAACTACCATACTAACCCATGTTGGTAACAAAAGCCATAAGTATGATTTCAAATCAAACGTATATCATAAGTTATGGTATTTCTTCCTAAAAATTTCAATAGAAAGGCTAAAAGCCATTAATTAAACCTAAATTAACCCCATAAATTTTCTGGCATTTCTACATTTTAATTTTGAAATTTTTAGGAAGAAATACCGTGAAAATTATAAAAATTTTCACGGTATTTCTTCCTAACTGACTAAAATAAAAGTCTTAAAAGAGTTTACAACCCTTCACATTAATATATGCTAAGCTAGAATTACCATTAACGATAAAATTTCATCTTCATACTAAATATCAATCTTAACATTATAAACCCAAATAATAAAGTTAAACACAAGAAAACATAATAATTACCTTCCATACAAGTACACAGATAATTCCTAAAATCTATATTTATCAAATTAACAACAAAAAACATACATAACAACCTAAAAACAAACATAAACACTACATTAAATTTAATCATACTACCATACTTAACAAAATTATCTTTAGGTTTAAAAATCGACACAAATATAAATAATATGTATACACCACCTACATATACTAAACACAACAACAACGAATACCACCTAAAACCATATAAAGTATAACATATAAGACCAGCTACCAAAGATTTTAAAACCAATAATACACAGTAAAACAAACAATGTCTACTCAAAGAGAATAAAAATAGAAATAAAAAATATAAAGAAAAAAAAACTTCTAATAACATAAATTTGTTTAGTTCAAAAATAAACTATCCTTAGCACGAAAAACTAAAATAATAACTTATACTAAAACAAAACTACTTCTTTAAAACATCTATCACTTCAATCATAATAGGCATAACACTATGATTAACACCACACAATTCTGCACAATATCCTAAAAAAACCCCATGTTGAGATGGACAAAAAAACAAATGATTTAAACGACCAGGAATAGCATCCATCTTTAAATTTAATGATGGCACAGAAAAAGAATGAATTACATCAGCTGATGTAACTACCAAATGATACGGAACACCATAAATCATAGTCATAGGCTTATCCACAATAAAACAGTCACTAGACCCATAAGAATCATAACAACCATCAGGATACTCATATGATCAATATCATTGATGACCTATAATCTTTATAGTCTGACTAGAATAACAATCTAAATTACCAGTAATAAATTTAACATTTAAAGCACATAGAACTAGTACAACCATAGTAGGAACTATAGTCCAAAGTAATTCAACTAACTGATTATCTCTACCAAATTTAACTCTACCCTTACCTACAAATAATTTTCAAAATAACATTATATAAACAAAACACAATATAAACATACAAACAGCTACAATATAACAAACAATATCATAATATAACAAAGATAATTTCATTAAAATTAAATAAATTAATAACCAACTTCAAATTCATTTAAAGTTACCTTGTTACGACTTACTCAATAATAATCGAGGGTGACGGGCGGTGTGTACATGAGCTAAACTATATTCACATTTACAAACTAATTAAACATTACTATTAAGTCCTAAATCAATTAATATTTCATCTAACATATTATTAAAGTAACGCATGAATACTTTTATAAGCAGCACATAGACTTGACTTAAATAAATATACACAAACTTTAACCATTAAGCAATAATATTAAATCAGATATACACCAACATAATAAAAGTAAAATAATAGGCGGAACATCCTTTACACCACACCTTCCCCTAAAAAGAATCACTCACTGCCAAACCATTTTAGTTATTAAACTAAGATATTAAATACAAAATACATTAATGGGGTATCTAATCCCTGTCATTATAATACATTTTATAAATATTTAATTACATAAATTATAAACAAAAAAATTTAACCTAACATTGATTATTAGTAAATAAACACAATCTATAAAAAAACAAAGAAAACAGAATAACCGCAGATGCTGGCACTGTGTCCTATCCCCTTTTTAATAGCTTATCCTTATAAAACGTGAATCTTAACAAAAAACTAACTGCTAAATATAATTAATAAACTACATTAAATTATAAAATAAAAGCTTTTTATGCAGTAAATAAACTATAATATTTCTTATTGCCACAGTTAAACAAATAAAGCGTGGAACTAAAAATAATTCTAAATAGCTTTTGCAAAACTAATATTTTCACACTCAATAAAAAAACCTACTGTCCTTTCGTACTGATAAATTTCCACAATAGATAAGAACCGACCTGGCTCACACCGGTCTTAACTCAACTCATGAAGGTATAAAGGTCGAACAGACCTAATATATAAGCTACTGCACTTAAATATATAACCTAAGTCAACATCGAGGTGGCAATCAATTAATTCGATAAGATCTCTTATTAATTATTACACTGTTATCCCTGGGGTAACTTAACTCAATATACTATTTAAAGGGTCCTAATATTAATAAAACAATAAAATTTTCCCCAAACAAAAACAAAAGATCCCAGGGTCTTTCCGTCTAATTAAATAATGGGGATTCTGAACCCCCATAATCAATTTCAAAAAAATACTAAATATTCAAATCTATCACGTCAAACCATTCAAACAAGCCCCCATTTAAAAGGCAATTAATTATGCTACCTTCGCACAGTCAATATACTGCGGCTATTTATATAAACACTGAGCAGGCACTACTAATTAAACTTATAATTAGAAATGTTTTTAATAAACAGACGGAAAGACCCTGAGAAATAATTAGTATAATAACATTACTTATTCACTAATACATTTCATCTAATAATTAAATTAAGTTACCTCTATAATTAATTTAATACAATTAAAAAAGATTTATAACAAATTCATAAATAATAGGTACTTTTAACCTAATATTAGTATAAAATTATACTAAATATAATACTATGCTAAACCTCTTAGCTTAACATATCACTAAAAATACAAAGTAACTAAATAGATATAATATTTAACGAATAATTTATCACATCATAAAATTAATTTAATTTATTTTACACAAATAAAAATAAATTCTAAACAATTAATATCAAGATCTAAATATTTCGATTTAAAAAATAATTTCAAAAAATAAAGTGAGCATGATGCAAAAGGCAAATAAACCTAAAACTCCAAAATAAAACAATCAATAAATTAAGGTAAATGATAAAAAATCATCACAGATTTACAAAATCTGCATTTTAATTAAACTAAAAAACCTTAGCAAAGACATAAGTACAATCATCAACTCAACGCATATAATAAACACCATAAGTATAATCTATATTATAAGGATAACAAAAATAATCATTATGAGCTGCTACTGGACTCATAAAAAAATCCACCAAACATGATGAAGAACCATAAGAACCTAACACCTCATTACGACTTACTATTGACTCTCAAAGAATAAAAACAAAAAACAACCCACTAAAAGCAGATATAAATGAACCAACTGTACACACAACTTTAACTCATTTATATCTACACTCATATATACACACACGACGTGGCAAACCACACAACCCAAAATAATGCATAGGAAAAAAACACAAATTAAATCCAATTTTAGAAATAATACATTGACACTGCAACAAACACTTATTCAACCTCAAACCAGTTATCAAAGGTCATCATCATATAAACATAATTATTATACTTATATAAGAACCTAATGACATAACATAATGAAAATGAGCAACAACAAATCAAGTATCATGAAGAACTTTATCTAATACACAAGCAGACAATACTATTCCAGTAACACCACCAAACGTAAATAAAACTATAAAAGAAACAATTCACCACAATATAGGATCACTCTTGTTCACACGCGAATTTAAAAGCATATACAATCAAGTAAACACCTTTATACCTGTAGGTACTCCTATAATCATAGTAACAGAACTAAAAAAAACAGCAGTCTTAACATCTAAACCAACCGTAAACATATGATGACCCCAAACACTCCTACCTAAACAAACTATTGAAAACATAGCAAATAACAATCCATAAAAACCAAAAGAATCACAATTCATACTTATTTTCAAACAAATATGTCTAATAATTCCAAAACCCGGCAATATCAAAACATAAACTTCAGGATGACCAAAAAATCAAAACATATGTTGAAATAAAACTGGATCCCCACCCCCTAAAGGATCAAAAAAAGCAGAACTAAATTTACGATCAAACAAAAGCATTGTAATAGCAGCTGCTAAAACAGGCAATGTAACTATTAGCAATATAGAAGTAAAAAGATATGATCAAAGAATAATAGAAGTACGAGAAAATATTTTAGTCATAAACACAGTATATAAAGTACAAATAAAATTAATAGATCTGAAAATACTAGATAACCCAGCCAAATGCAACGAAAACATTAAATAATCAACACCTTTACTATTTGAAAACATATAAGAAGATAAAGGAGGATAAAACGTCCATCCAATACCTGCACCTAAACTCATACTAATTAATAAAAAAAATAATGAAGGAATTAACAACCAAGCACTCAAAGCATTCAATCGAGGCAATTTTAAATCAGATAAACCACTAATTAAAGGAATTAAATAATTTCCAAAACCACCTATTAAAATTGGCATCAAAAAGAAAAAAATCATTAAAATTCCATGATTAGTTATTAAAAATTTATAACAATCAATAGAAATTACATTAAAATAAGGCTCTAAAAATTTTATACGAATCAATAAACTAAATCTTAAACCCACAAAACCAGACCATAAGCCTATTAAAGTGTAAATTATACCTACACGCTTATGGTCTAAAGTAAACAACCAACTCATAAATGCACTAAACGTCATATTCATAAGATGGAAACATAACCTCTAAATGTTTTGAAAACATTCAGTCTAAATAACTTAATCTTATAAAGAGAAAGTCAAACTAAATTGACTAAAAATTATTAGCAGTAATTTCACATATTCCTCTAGTAAGACCAACGAACATAACCAGACATTAATTCAATAAAAAAACCTATAAACAACATAAACAAAAATAAATAATAATAAAAAAAATTAGAAAATAACAACCCTTGTGTTGGCATTTTTAACAACAATGAAATTTCTAAATCAAAAATAACAAATAAAACCAACAAAAAAAAGTAAGTATACCTAAAACAATTCAAATTCAAAACCCTAGAAAAAAACCCACATTCATACGACCTACCTCAACTAAATTTAGCAATAAACATACTATTCAATAAACTAGAAGAAAAAAAATAAATTACCACAAATAAAACTAAAAACACTAATACAATGAATAACAAACTAATCACTTAACCCACGGTGAAAATCACATTACTGAAGTAAGAATTCAGCTCTTATAACTTAGAATACATGAATTATATATTAACGGAATTATAAATTCACCATCCACTATATCAAAGTGACCTGCAAGTGCAGCCCTATTAATCAAACCTCTCTACAACAGAGACCAAAGATCCCCAAAACCCACATTCTAAATTAAACTAAGATAAGCACCCACTACACACACGACTATAATGGCAAACATCCATTTCTTGAAGTTAACAGCATCATGATTTACATAATCTATACAGACTACTAATTTACAACAAAAAATAACCCTAAAATTAATAAACATAAAATAACATCCCAAAAAAATTTAACAAAAAAATCATAACGAACACGAGGCAAAGTAGCACGAGACCACATAAAAAATAACAAACAAATAAATAAATAAAACCTACCTAATAATCCACCCCCAAACATTATAATCATCCCTAATCAAGAAAATATAAACATTATTATATACTCACACGCAAACAAACAAGTAAAATAAATACCACTATACTCTACTTTAAACCCACTAACCAATTCACTTTCAGCCTCCCCATAATCAAATGGACTACGTTTCGTTTCACACAAAATACATACTAAGTACACAATTATAATTAACGGAAACAACAAAATCAATGATCAATCCCTATAATACACATCCACCAAACTATAACTACTAAAACATAACGCAGAAAAAACAACAATACACATAAAACAAGCTTCAAACCTAATCGAACTAAAAGCACAACGAACAGAACTTAAAAAAGAATATTTACTATATCTACCTCAACCCACACATAAAATAGAATAACTACAAAGACTAGATAAAACTAACACTCACAACATAGAAAAACTTTTAAATTTAAATCTATAATAACCACCATACAAAAACGAATAACAAATAACTAAAAAAACTAAAAGAAAAGCTCCTAATAAACTATAATTTCTACGTACACAAAATTTATAATTCTTAAACTTAACCACTAACTTTAGTAAATCAGAAAAACTCTGAAATAACCCAATAATACCCACCTTATTAGGGCCCTTACGAAATTGAGAATACCCTAAAATCTTACGTTCTCCTAAAATAAAAAAAGCTATAATCAATAAAGAAATCAATAAACCCACAAAACCAGAAATCAAACCAAAAATAATCATAACAATAAGTAATTTAGTCACACCAAACTATCAATGACTAGACAAATCATCATTTTAATTAAACTAAAATTACTACTAACAAAAGAATATAATCCATCTTCAGAACGCAAATCTGCTATTTTTAATTAAACTATCTCGTTAAAATAGTAAAACCTAAAAATAAGTTCTCTTGTGTGTAAAACAAACATTTTCAATAAACTATATTACTAATAAATCTATAATCAACTTTTAAATACACAAGAATACAAATAATCACTAGCCAGCTTAAAAAGAAAAAACTGTTCAGAAAAACTATAAATAATTCACACTAACAATACATAAATAGAAGAATAAATAATACCAACACAAACCCTCAACTTATAAAATAAAGGAACTGAAACAGGAGTAACTAATAATAAAAAACAAAACCCCCAAAAATGATAACATCTAAAATCAGAAACATCTGATAACATACATAGATATAATATAGTTAAAGATGACCATAAAAAATAATATCAATAAATAAAAAAACATATATCAGCAGTCCTAGAAAAACAAGCAACAACCAAAGTACTCACAGAAGATAAAGATATATGACACCATATATATTTCCATTTAAATCTAAAAAATCATACTAAAAAGCAACACACAAAAATTGTAAAAAAACAATCCACAAAAATAAATTTCACATTACTAACTTCATATAAAAAACAAAAGAATAAAACCGGAAACTTCATTACAACACTCAACAAAAAAATAAAAACTCATTTACTAACAGCAAATACACGATACACCCAAAACATAAAAGGAAACAACCCAAACTTTATACTAAATCCTAAAAATACAAAATAATATAATCCACTTAATCATAATTCCAGAACTAAAAACACAGAAGATAAACCAGACATAACTACATAACACAAAATAGAATTATAAAATTTATAATATCTGTAACTTAAATTAAAAAAAAAAGACGGAATTAGAGACAAACTTCCTAACTCTAAAAAAACCCAAAATCCTAACAACCTATCAACTAAGCAACACATAAAAGAAAAAAATATAGAGAAAATTAAAGAAAAAATAACAACATTATTAACTATAAAACGAACAACCATTAATGATCCATAGAAAACTCCAAAATACTAATCACAATATATCAATGAACCAAAGCAACAAAAATTTCATAAAAAAATAATATAAACATAACCAACAATCAAAACCCATTATTAATTGTTAAACCACCTACAGCCACCGCACCAAAACACCCTAAACTTATATTTATAAAAGGGCGTAAAATTAGCACTAAAGGACGAATAATATACCTTATAGTTTCAGCGACACAAACCAAAAAGCATATATACATAGGAGTACCTACAGGTATAAATTTACTAAAAAAATGTTTTATACTATCAAAAACACGAATTAAAAATAAAGATACAAAACAACAAAAAACTACCATTATTAAAAATACAACAAATAAATATGGCCTATAACAATAAGGTACACGATAACAAATAAATAAAAACATCACAACAAACAAAATGTTAGAATAATATCTCAACTTATTAAAAAATATATTACCAAAACACGAAAAAACAGAACTAAAATCTTTCAATAAAATATACACTCAACTAGACATTATATAAATGTATAAAGGAGACATGAACCCCACAGTTTATTTAACTTACCAGTCTCTCTAATAAAATTATCTCCAACGCTTCAAATTGACGCTTTAAACTTTAAGCTAAGAGAAATTTTAACGGATATCTAATCACCTTTACAACCAAAATGTAAAATGCACAAATCACCTCATTAAATAACACTAAAAAATAAAGAATCCCAAGTAGCACCAAAAACAACTAAATACTAAGAAATAAAAATATGAATAACAACTAACACCAACACTCTCATAAAACTCTCTACGTATCAATAAATGACCACACAGCACCAAAGGAACCAACCCACCTAAAAATAAATAACAAAACCAAAATATAATCAATAATAATAAGTTAGAACTATTAATAACTAAATTTACCTCACAAAAAAACTGAATAGTAGTAGGAAAAGAACATAACCTTAATAGTCTAAAAACAACTATCATAATTAAATTAATACCATTTATACTAGACTTAATTAAAACCCAATTACGAGTTTTTGAAATATCATAAAAACATCACAACAAACAAAAAACTATACCAGCTCTTAATCCATGTCCCATACAATAAAAAAAAGAAAACCTTAAACTTGATCAATCACTAATAAATAAACATAAAAAAGGAACCACTATATGAGATAACCTCAAAAACGCCAACCAACGCTTACCATCTAATTCTCTACACGAAACAATTAAAAAAAATACACATAATATACAACAAATAAATAAATATCACAAAAATCTTACATTAAATATAAAACAAGAACAACGATAAACACCTAATAAACCAAGCTTCATTATATAACCCCTTAAAAAAATAGAAACTATACTAGTAGCTTCAGCATGAACTATAGGCAATCAAGTATGAAATGGAACTAATGGCACCTTAGTAAAAAAAACAAAAGATAATAGATAATAAACTATTAAATACACATCATCTCCAGCATACCACCTAGAAAAATAAAATGAATTATTAACATAAGACAAATACAACAAAATTAATATCAACGGTAAACTAGTAATCAATAAATATCTACAAAAATATCAACCAGCTAAAAACCGCTCAGAATAATGAGAATCACAAAATATCAAATATAATAATGGCAACATTGATAATTCATAAAAACATCAAAAAAACACACAATGATTTATACAAAATCTCAATGAAGTAAACAACAAACTCACAAACAAATACACCCGAGTATCAAATCTTAATAAATTATAAAACATAACATTACTATATAAACCTAAAAATAATACTAACAAAAATAGATAAAAAAATATAGAATCAAAAACAAATAAACCTTTATAAACTACACTATTAATCATACTAAAACAATTTACACCACATCTAAACACTAATAATAAAACAAACAATACTAAAACTACTATAAATCAACTAACTCTAAAGAAGATGAACATTCTCACACACGAGTTAACACAACTAATCCCACAATTACCTCTATAGTAGAAATAATCATCATCACTATGAAAATAATATGACTATCATTAGTAGAAACTATTAAACAAAATAACAATAATAACACATTAAAATTCTCTAATATAATTAACGCATTCAAAAATCGAGTAATAGATAAAAAAAATCTAATAATTATTACAGAACTAAAAACCAAAAATAAAGTAACCATTACAAACTAAAAACCTTATAAATAAACATTAACATAACTAAAAACACACTAAATAATTGACCCACAATTAAATAAGGGTACTCAGGATGACATCCACCTAAATAAGTCAATGAAACAAACAATCTAATAATAAATCAAAAAATAACCTGACGTACTAACCTATAAACACTAGAACCGCCATTAGTAGGTACTCATAAAAAAAACAAGAAAGATAAAATTAATACTATTCCACCTATCTTAGAACCTATGCACCGCAATATAGTGTAAAACGCCAAAAAATACCACTCAGGCTTAATAGATACTGGAGTACTTAAAGGATCAGCCTCTAAATAAGATTCTATATCCAGTAACAAATCAGGATTTAAAAACAACCAAACAATAACAAAACTACCAAAAACCATGAATAAAAAAAAATCCTTAATAGTAAAATATGAATGAAAATAAACAACATCACCAGAATAATAAAAAGAATATAAAGGATTTCTACTACCCTTCTTATGTAAATAATACATATGAATAACCATTAAACCCAAAATAATAAACCCAAGTCAAATATGCACAGACAACACACGAATTAACGTAACTCCAGAAACAGAAAAACCCCCAACTACATACCTATATAATCTAGGACCAACAAAGGGTAAACTTTCAATTATAGAAGTCAATACAGTAGCAGCTCAATACGACATTTGATGCCACGGTAATATGTAACCAGTAAATGCTTCCCCCATTAACAATAAATATAATAAAAATCCAACTTTTCACACCCCCTTCTTATTATATCCAGAATAATACAACGAACGAAGCATATGAACAAATATTAATATAAATAATAAATTAACACCAATTATATGCCAATAACGTAAACACCAAATAAAAAAAGAATCATTCGATAACCTCATGACCATAAAAAAACTATTTTTATAATCCCCTATATATAAAAAAGACAATAAAACACCAGTCAATATTTGAATAATCATAAACATAGAAAGAACAAATCCAACACTTCAATAATAACTAACAGAATAATTAATAGGTAAATCAATTAAATTACGACGAATTAATATAACCATAACTTTACTAATACAATTAAATTAATAGTATTCAACAGAACCACAATCTATTAGTTTTCATAACCTATTAGTAACTAGCAAACGTAAACAATAGTATAAACTAATAATCATATATAATCAACAAAATGCCAATATCAAGTTAGTACTGTACAATGATACATACTAAATTTATTACTACCAATGTATAACATAACAACCATCCCTATAACTCCCAATAAAACATGACTAAAATGTAAACCAACTGTACAAAATCTACTAGAATAAAATCTAGTATCAAATAAATTTACATCAATTTCACACAGCTCAAACACTTGCAAACAAACAAATAATAAACCTAATAAAATAGTCAAAAACAAAAAAAAATCACAATACTTTCAGCCCAACAAATGATGAAAAGCCGTTATTGTTATTCTAGACCCTAATAAAATAAAACATCCTACAAATGGTATCTCCAATGGACTAGACAATTTCCTATACGACCAACAATCAAATATTAAACAACATAACAAAAAACTACCAAAAATCATAACCTCACTAAAAACAAATAATCAAAAAGCTGACTCATAGTGAAGCATACCCTTTAACCCATCACTCACAAAAATAACAATTAAAAAAAATACACACGTGAAAAATATACAAAAATATGTAAATTTTCATAAAAATAATCCAACTAAAAAAAACCCAACAAAAGAAGCTTTAAATATAGGAAGTATAGACACTTTTACGTTATCTAAATATAGATCATTTCTTTGGAAAAGAAAAATAATAAAATTATACTAATAACGT